GGTGGTTTCTTGGTCACGACCAGCTAAAACGAAAGTTCCATTAAAGAGCGTTTCCACGTGGTAGAACCTCCTCAGGGAATATAAGATTTTCATGAGGCTGATCCTGAGCTGCCATCCATGCACGAATACCCTCGTTTAAAAGAATATTTTTGGTGTAGAAAGTCTCAAATTCAGGATCTTCCGCTGCACGGATTTCCTGGGAAACGAAGTCATAGGCACGTAGGTTCAGAGCCAGGCCAACTACACCAATAGCACTCATCCATAAACCGGTGACGGGTACAAATAGCATAAAGAAATGTAACCAACGTTTATTGGAAAAAGCAACACCAAAGATTTGGGACCAAAAGCGGTTAGCAGTGACCATTGAATAAGTTTCTTCCGCTTGAGTTGGGTTAAAAGCTCGGAAGGTATTTGCACCATCACCATCTTCAAATAGAGTGTTTTCTACAGTAGCCCCATGAATAGCGCATAGCAGAGCCGCACCTAATACTCCGGCAACTCCCATCATATGAAAGGGGTTCAACGTCCAATTATGAAATCCTTGGAAGAAAAGGATGAATCGAAATATAGCTGCTACGCCAAAACTCGGTGCAAAGAACCAACCAGATTGTCCCAGTGGATAAATAAGGAATACGGAAACGAAAACTGCGATTGGACCAGAGAATGAAATTGCATTATAAGGCCGCAATTGAACAGACCGAGCAAGTTCAAATTGACGTAACATGAAACCTATTAGTGCAAAAGCCCCATGGAGAGCGACAAAAGTCCACAGACCGCCTAATTGACACCAACGAGTAAAATCTCCTTGTGCTTCCGGTCCCCATAGTAGTAACAAAGAGTGTGCTAAACTATTGGCAGGGGTGGAAACCGCCGCCGTTAAGAAATTGCAACCTTCCAAATAGGAACTAGCCAATCCATGGGTATACCAAGAAGTTACAAAAGTAGTCCCTGTAAACCAACCCCCTAAAGCGAAATAAGCACAAGGAAAGAGCAATAGGCCGGACCATCCTACAAAAACGAAACGGTCCCTTCGTAACCAGTCGTCCATAATATCAAATAGATCATTTTCTTCTTTAGTAACTCTACCAAGGGCTATAGTCATAGTGATCCTCCTATTCAATTACTTCAACCATTTCCGAGCACCTCATATTACTTCCAAGGCATATGATAGTTTGATTATCTGTGGACGATTTCTTTCTCGTTCAATGCCCTTTTTCAATGGTCTCGAAGATAGAAATTTTGCATTTTTATCTATGGGGTCACAACCGAAGTCGTGGTAAATCCATGAATTTGATTCATTTTTCTTATACTATAAAAATAAAGAAATAAACATTTTAATTCAGCATTATTCTATGATTCCTATTTGAAAGCCTATCTTTTAAGGAAAAAAAAAAAGAAAGATATTGAAAAGAAAAATTGACTTTCGAAATCCATTTTTATGCGTAACGGAAAAGAGTTGTGATTTCTTCTTATTCCTATAGAACGTCTAGTAACAAGAATATGAAATCGTAAATATAAATAGCGAAAAATTCTTCCCTTGCGCAGTCTAAGTCTAAGGAAATACAAAAAATCCGCTTATACAACAATTTCATCCACGTCGAATTTATATATCAGAATAGCGGATAGAGGCATCATTCAAGGGGTCAGGTCTACTTACTTTATCTTTCTTTCCAATTTTATGGTGGGTTTGATAAGAATTTTTTTTCTATAACCTGCTGGTTTTATTCTAACAAGTCCTATACGGAAATGCCCGCTGAAGAGAAAATATATCTATATCTGATTATCTCTCAGACTATATCGAATTTTAGAAAGAATAAACAAGAATTTTCCCCTTTTTTTTATTAACATTAAGAAAAAAGAATATAACTAAAATGGAATTGGCAATATAATTTTTATGCACTTTTGAAATGAAAAAAAGTAAGGATTTTTTGTAATCGTTATTTCTTGCCTCTGTCATATCACGAAAACCTTTCGATTTGGAACGGGGAGAGATGGCTGAGTGGACTAAAGCGGCGGATTGCTAATCCGTTGTACAATTTTTTTGTACCGAGGGTTCGAATCCCTCTCTTTCCGCCCCCTCGGATCGTTTGGGACTTTCGAATTGTAAGGAATTCTAACCCCCGGATTTTCTCATAGATAAATGTACGAAATAAATCCAATTTGTAAGAAAAAATTCCCAAAAATTTTGGATTTTTACTCCTCACGTCCAGGATTACGTCCTGGGTCATTAGATAAGAATCCAAAGATAAAGAGGGAAACAAAGAATATCACTACTGTATAAACAAAGAGTTTGAGAGTAAGCATTACACAATCTCCAAGATTTTTTTTTTAAGGAATAGATTACCCGTTTTTCCTTACCGCACAGATCCACTAGGATGGTTTTTTTTATTTTGACACCTAAAAAATGCAAAAATAAATTCTAAAAAAAAAATTGCAAGAATTGCTTTATAATGAGCAGTCTTATCAATATCAAAAATTGGTTTAAGTATTGTTTGTGTGGGTACCTAAAGGTACCTGCTCAACGTAGGTGCAGGGGGTGGAAAGGCTTATCCAAATTTCTTGTTGCAGCTATACATTCAATGTAGAAGAATTTGAATTTTCGAATAGAAAGTTCATAATATAAGACTTCTTGGCTCTTCTACATTTTTTCATTTTTTGGAATGAATACATCATTCAATTTGGCAGACAGAACGGAATAGTAAAGATTTCATCGAAAACTTACAGCAGCTTGCCAAACAAAGGCTAATAGAAAAAAGAGTACAGGTATGACAGGCATAACATCCACGATTGGGTTGAAAATGGCATAAGCTTCGGGTAATTTGGCTAAGAAAAAACTAGTCGGATAAAGACCAGAATTAAAACAGATAGAGATTAAACTAAGTATATTAGGCATAACAAGCATTTCGTTCTTATAGAGTAGATAATTGGATTTTGATTGAGTTATTTTTTTAAGGGAAAAAGGAAAAGAAAAGGTGGATTCAAAACCCCTTTTTCTTCGGACTTTCCCAAACACAAAATACCTCCTTGTATTCGCATTCTCAAATGAGAATGGAAGAAATTCGACTTTCATATAATATCTTAATAGAATTCCATGTAATGATCAATGCATTTTTTGGATTCTATATTATCCGCATGTTTAGAATCCTAGCAAGAAAATATCCCTCATTTTTTAGGGAATTGAAGTGGGATTGACGAATAATATATAATAAAAATACTGTTTATTAGTGTTGTATAAAACGAAATGGGGCGTGGCCAAGTGGTAAGGCAGCGGGTTTTGGTCCCGTTATTCGGAGGTTCGAATCCTTCCGTCCCAGATTTTTTTCATGAAACGAAAGATAGAATCGTATTGTGTCCTGCACGACACAAAAGCTTATTAAAGAGAGTAATTATTTCTTATGAACTCTTAGATTAGATGCATTTCTAAGGATTGTTTTTCTTTCTCAGAAAACAAAATAAAGTGTCAAGTCCAGTCAAATTCAATATCTTTTTTTTCATTAAAAATTTTGGTCTGTCAGGCACATTCAGGATATGCTCCTACTACTCATTACTCATATGTGTATGTATTTTGAATATGTGTTTTGAAATTCGAACTTGTTAGATAAACTTTATGCTCCCTATCCATGAAATGGGAATTCTTACAGGATACACTTGACACCTGATGTGAAGAAAAGGGGGTTTCCATTCTACGGATAGATACTAGATTTTTCTCTTTTAGGCATTATCTGATTTGCAAATATCCTTTTCTAAATCAATGGAATGTGAGGATTAGAGATAAATTCATATATTCCGTTTACTCGACTTTGGAATTGATTGAAAACAAAAATTTATGAGGGAAAACACTGTATAAAAAATCATACTTTTATTGTTTGAAAGTTTTAGTTCTTTCTATTACCTAAAAGAAAGAATGCTATAAGTAAAAGCAAAGACCTTAATTTTACTTTATACTAATACGAATTTTTTTTACTTCATTTTTTCTTTCTTTTGTTACTTCTGTTATTCCAGTTGAAGAACTATGAAAAGTTTATTAAGTAACAAAAAAATGCTAATCTTTTCATTGGCATAGTTTATTTGTTGGAGAAGAGTTGATTCTTCTCATTTCAGGATTGCTCATCTCGATTTTTCTGTTGAGCATGGAAATTCAATAATAAATAAGTCTTAAGCAAACTATTTTATTCCTCTTTTCAAACTATGTTTCATTCATATGATAGAATATGGGTTTTAATAAATTAGATCCTTGCGGATTCTTCCCCGCTAAATATTTATTTCTTTTATCCATATTTCTCCATAGATAGCAAGTTTGAACCATAAATAGCAAGTTTGAATTAGTATACAAAACCAATGACTATTCATGATTCCATCCATATTGGATCAATTCTCGATACCACTTTGCAATCAAATTAGAGGAATGTTATGGTAAAACTTCGTTTAAAACGATGTGGTAGAAAGCAACGTGCGACTTGAAGGAGATGATCGATTGTGGATTTTGCTATCCACCATTTTTCCACAGTAATGAAAATGCTCTTGGCTCGACATAGTCTGTTCTATTTGTCCCGAACCAAATTTACCCTGGGTTGTTTGTAAGTAAATAGTACACGATGGAGCTCGAGAAGACAGAATTTCTTTTTTATCAAGGGAAAGAATCTAGGGTTAGTGAAAACTAATAAATTAGGCCAACTTTGTCAGTCTATCCTTAATATAGAAATTGAATAAAATAAGAAAAAGTCTAATTTAGGAGGATTGGAAAACTTTTTTTTTTGATTAAAAGTCTATTAGAATCAATCGTTCATATTCGATTTCTCTAGAAAAGGAAAATGCTTTATTGAAGGAAATAAGAAAAAAAGAAAGGGTATGTTGCTACTCTTTTGAAAGAAAAAAGAATAGGAATTCCCGAAGTAATGTCTAAACCCAAGGATTTCACAAATCAAAGATAAAGGATTCCGGAACAAGTAAACATAATTTTCAACCATCTCAACAATAGAATTAGATCAGAATAAGGAATAAAAGTCAATTTGTTCGAGATGAGATAAAGAAAAGAGTTTAGAGACGACTCAAAAATTTTTGAAGGATTTCTCTTTTGAATTCTGTCAGTCAAAATTAGCCAACTTGAGTTATGAGTATAAATGAAATTTGTTTTTTCTTCTATAAGGAAATTAATGCAAGTCATAGTCTAATTTCTATCTACTTGTATTATAGATAGAAATTCAAATCATTTTCTCGAGCCGTATGAGGAGAAAACCTCCTATACGTTTCTAGGGGGGGCATTGTTTATCTACATCTATCCCAATAAGCTGTCTATCGAATCGTTGCAATTGATGTTCGATCTCGAAGACAAGGAAGAGATCTTCAAAAAGTTGGTTTTTATGATCCGATAAAGAATCAAACTTGTTTAAATGTTCCAGCTATTCTCTATTTCCTTGAAAAAGGTGCTCAACCCACAAGAACTGTTTATGATATTTTAAGGAAAGCAGAATTCTTTAAAGATAAAGAAAGAACTTTGAGTTAATTGAAGAACTATAATGAATAAAAAATAAAAAAGTAATGGAGGGTCATTAATATCCCTTAATTATTTAGACACAATTTGCTTCTTTTTTAGTCCTATTTTTTTGCTGCATTTATGTCGTGCCAATCCAACAAAAGCCCTTATTTAATTTCCTTATTTGTATCTAATTGGTTTTCTTACCATTGTATTTCTATTGACAAAGGTCTATTGAACAGCTAGAATTTGTAGCTAGATAGGTCTCTTTATAGTCACCCCATATTAGGTATTTCTGTCTACACTTTGCTCAAATGATAGGGTTGCCCCCTCCTTGCATGTACTTTCATATAAGATTTTTCTATTTAAATGCAAAAAATAATAATTTTGCTATTATGACTGGGGCCGCTCCTTTTTTTTAACCTTAGTGAAATTTAACCGATCTGTTTATTTTGGTATTTGAGTGTTTTTAATGGGTGATAAAATCTTTCTTTTGATGTCTTGCTAATTCAATGTTTTGCTAGGAGCGTCTGGTGTAATTCTATCGATTTTTGGATTTCGATCGTATCTAAGATCCTATTTTATCTGGGTTGCTAACTCAATGGTAGAGTACTCGGCTTTTAAGTGCGACTATGATCTTTTACACATTTGGATGAAGCAACAAATTCGTCCAGACTCTTGGTAGAGTCTAGAAGACCACGACTGATCCTCAAAGGTAATGAATGGAAAAAATAGCATGTCGTAATAAAATAAATTTCTTTTTTTTTTGAATAAAAAAATTCCTATTTTCTAGGTCTAGTGAATAAATGGATAGAGCCCGGCTCTAATTCTGGTAAAATAAAAAGCAACGAGCTTAACTTCTTAATTGAAATGATTCCCCGATCTAATTAGACGTTAAAAATAGATTAGTGCCCGATGCGGGGAAAGGTTGGGTTTTTCTGTCGGTAGACCCTTTTATTTTTTTTTTTTTTTTAGGAATCCTAATTATTCTTGATTATGGATTGAAAAGGAATGTTATGAATTGAATGTGTAAAAGAAGCAGTATATTGATAAAGAGACTGTATTCCAAAGTCAAAAGAGCGATTGGCCTGCAAAAATAAAAGATTTGTTCTTTTTTTTTTTAATTAGAACAAACATAAACTAATTAGATAGAAAAGGAGCAGAAAAAGATCTATGGATTAGACTCCCTTTCTTTTCAGGGTTTGTTTTAAAAAATGTAACACCCTGTTCTGACCATATTGCACTATGTATCATCATTTGATAAATCGAGAAATGCTTTTTTTCTCTGATTCAAGTAGAAATTCAAATGGCAAAATTCGAAGGGTATTCAGAAAAACAGAAATCTCGTCAACAATACTTTGTTTACCCACTTCTCTTTCAGGAATATATTTATGCATTTGCCCATGATTATGTATTAAATGGTTCCGAACCTGTGGAAATTATTGGTTGTAATAACAAGAAATTTAGTTCACTACTTGTGAAACGTTTAATTATTCGAATGTATCAGCAGAATTTTTGGATTAATTCGGTTAATCATCCTAACCAAGATCGATTGTTGGATCACAGCAATCATTTTTATTCGGAGTTTTATTCTCAGATTCTATCTGAGGGGTTTGCAATCGTTGTAGAAATCCCATTCTCGCGAGGACAACTATCTTGTCCGAAAGAAAAAGAAATACCAAAGTTTCAAAATTTACGATCTATTCATTCGATATTTCCCTTTTTTGAAGACAAATTTTTGCATTTACATTATCTATCACATATAGAAATACCCTATCCTATCCATTTTGAAATCTTGGTTCAACTCCTTGAATACCGGATCCAAGATGTTCCATCTTTGCATTTATTGCGATTCTTTCTCAACTATTATTCGAATTGGAATAGTCTTATTACTTCAATGAAATCCATTTTTCTTTTTTCAAAAGAAAATAAAAGACTATCTCGATTCCTATATAACTCTTATATATCAGAATATGAATTTTTCTTGTTGTTTCTTCGTAAACAATCTTCTTGCTTACGATTAACAT